GAACTACTTACTTCAGTTGAGGGTCCGAAGGAGGTAATTGAATGACTCTTCAACTCTTGCTCTAGTAGCGGTTGAGGAAAGAACAGGTAATGTAACTATAGGCACAAATCTGAATGGATATAATCCACCGTGCTCTTAGTCCTGTGAACCGCGGTACTGAACTTAACTCTACAATGCTTCCCATAGACGCAATGCTCACAAAATGAAAGTTTCCCGGTTTTCTGACCACCGAGCAATCTGCTCAAAATAGTCATCCCTTTCTCACTCATATGGCCCAGACGCATATGCCATAAACGAGTAAGATCTGAATCTGAAGTTGATGAAGAAATTGCAGCTTCACCAATAATCGTACTGCCTTGCAGAAAGTAGAGACCTTTTGTCAACTTGCCTTTGATAACAACAAGAGCACCTTCCGTTTCTGCACCTCGAGCTAGAGCTCCCGAGACTGTTACTAGAGCTTGCCTTTCTGACTCCGATCTTGGAACTTTTGAAGGTGGAATCAGCCTCTCTTCCTGTCCGATATCAGCCATCAAACCCTGTCGGATAGAAGCCTACCTACTATAACCGGCTCATCTGTTTACCCGAGTTAGACCGCTAACATCTTACCTTACATCAAGAGTCCCTACCCCCATCTTTCTCTATCTCGTCACGAGCAATCGAATGGAAATGTGAAAAAAAAAAGATAGATGCCCGGTGTTTCATTCAAGCTTTAGGCTTGTTCGGAAAGTCCTATCTTTCCAGCGCTCTCCTCTAGCCCTATCTTTCGCCTAGGTGGAGAGGAGGCCTATTCGCAGCCTTTTATCCGATACAATACGCACCTTACCTGAAGATCAAATTCCCTCTATTTAATTATAGATTAATAATACCTCGCGAACTATTCATATTAGATTCACCGGCTGGATTCAGGAAGCGTGAAAGCGGTCAGATGGAAGTTGTTCTTACTTTCGAACGGAGAAGGACCAACTCCAACTATTCTATTCATGCCGGGCTAACAAGGCTGTATATGGTGCAGGAAGCTCCTTAGCATGCCGTCGATTAGCTAAAGCTTTCTTTTAGTCGTGCGAACGGCCAAGCGGATTCGGTTCCATCCTATACCTCCTATCGATATGAAATGACTTGATCCGTGAACGCGCTTACCCGGAATGGAATTTCAAGTAGTCGTCTACACCTAAATTCTCGTCTTCACTGATCAGCATTTATAATGACATTGAGGAGTTTACTATTTTTCTGATAAGGTTCTCACATATCTGACCCGATCAGGAGAAGAGATACAGAAAGAGCTAAGGTAGTTTACTTGCTAGAATAAGGGTAAGGAAAATAAAGGTCTAAAGCATATATGGGTTGGCTACGGGGGGCACCCTATAGCTATGACATTATGCGTGTGTAGATCCTTGACAACACAGAGGAAGTCAGAGTAAAGATGGCATATCTTTTTCGATAGGAACTTGTCCAACCGATCCCATTAGAGACTTACTTTAGGAACCAACATAGCATCATTGAGATGAAGAACATTGCCAGAACGAGATGATAAAGAGATCGTACCTATGTCTGAAATAGAGAGTAGGGTGTGGTCACCGGTGAAGACGACACTTTCTCGTGCGATTGGGATTAGGGTTGCCCTATCCCTAGTCGTGATCCGCTATCTACCCTGGATCAGGACTGAGCCCTTATTTATTTCACCACCTATTGTTGCGACATCCTGGAGGAGAACAACTTTTGATAGCGATATCAAAGTGTATGGGCTCCTTTGGAGGTGTTATGACATGGGTGAGGGATGGGACTTAGGTTCCACTCCTTTTGTGTTAGATAGTCCAAAAGTGAGGGAAGGTATACCTACACTAGAAACCATGGAGGATTATGGTTTATCAAGCCATAGTCCTGATTCCTAGAGCAACTGCTAGTATTTCTATTTCATTTCCAGTAGCAAAGGTCAGCAGCAATTGCAGTTGAATCTCTTGATCTGGAACCAGCACAAAATGATATATATATATGTCTTACTCTTAATTTACAGTAGTCTAATTAACAGATACTATTGTATAACCTGAAATTGAATTCCCAGTTCTTGGAAGAGCTGCAACACTATATAATAACCATTACTTGATAGTTGCGTTTACATGAAAGATTGTTGCTTTCCATAACAAAAATGAAAGAAAAAGTAAACCTATTCCTGCAATTGCGGTAAGTCTCGCTACCTCTTTAGTTGCCGCCCCCTACTTGCTCATTCGCAATTACTACCACAAGAAAGTAGCCCCTTTCTCTAAGGGGGCTTATGCACTCCACAACTTTCTTATGTTATGGGGCCTCGACCGGATAAGGGATTCTTCAGGTCTAGACGTAGCCTTCTTTAAATGTCATGCCGGGCCTCCGAAAGAACTACTGCATGTGCTTAGTACTGAAAATCCTAGTAGGAAGAAGGAATTACACGTGCTGGAATGGCACACTTTCACTGCTTTGACATAGGCTGCAAGGGCACTGGATTATTGAAAGACGGTTAAGGCAT